GTATGTAATACTGGTGATGGTGTCTCCCCATTCTTTCACAAAAAAAGTAAGGCTTAGATCAAAATAGGAAATAGAGGTATCTGATAGATAGTTATCTATCTTGATGGTATATTTTGATGTCTTTTGCTTATTAAAAAGGATAACAAACAATAGGTCTTAGTATTCCTACATTTTCCATTGGGATAGGAGTATTCCCTTGCTATTTCATTTTCCGAGAAAAGGTGTGTGTATTGTATTTATGCTTAATGCTTCCCGATTCTACCAGAAATCTTATAATCTTGTTACGAGTAGATTCATTGGATTGGTTCATCAATAGCCTTGAGTTAAGTCAGAATTCCATTTTGACTCTGCGCCATTGATTCCACTATGATTATTGATCAATAATGGAATAATTCCTTCATAGAGATAGGAGACATAATTTATATGGATATAGTAAGTCTCGCTTGGGCTGCTTTAATGGTAGTCTTTACATTTTCCCTCTCACTCGTAGTATGGGGAAGGAGTGGACTCTAAGGGTACTACTAATTGAGTAATCGATTGAGTAATTGAATTCTATCAATTGTTTAATTGATCGTTTTGCAAAGCTTTAAAAAAAGAATGTCTCTGTTTCAAAATTATACCGAAATGCAGTAATGAATAAGAAAATACAATAATGAATAATAACCATTCGATCAAAGAATGAATGATTGCTATAGTTGTATTTCAAAACCTAAATCTACGCATGATAGGAAATTTTTTCCAACCGAATTCTTCCTAAATATTCTATTTTGATAAACCAACTCTTACCAGAATTATGGATATTACAAAAAGAAAAAATCAATTTCAGATTTTTTCTTTTTTTCTTTATTTGTTTCCCTCTTTCTTTACTTTTACTGTTCTAAGAGAAGAGAAAGCCGTTCCGCTATTCTAATTATATTAGATTACGACAATACATACTTTCTATTGGAAATGACTAGTTGTTGTCCAAAGAGGTTCTACACATAATAAGATTAGATCTTTCTTCCGTTGAGCGATCCACATATCGCTCATTTCACCTTTTTTTTAGACTCCTAGAGATTTTTTTATGCTTTTTTGACTCATTTTATGTCATGTTTAAGCATAAAAAATTGGGAAGGTCGACTCTATTAATCTACTTCTTTTTCAAATCTAAAGGAGTTATCATGGAATAGAACTCCACAGATCATCTGTTAATGGATCAAGCAATGACTTCTTGGGATGGGAAATCTAAAAAAAGAAAAAGATTCTTTTCTTTGGTTTCGTTTTCTTTTATCTTTTTTCGTTTTCTTTTATCTTTTTTTAGATTTCATTTCATTTTTTCATTTCATTTTTTCATTTATAGTAGAATATGCCCATACTATTTTTGTCTTGCTCCATTGATTCCTTTGATAGATCTCGGGACCTATACCCATATATATATATATATATAAATTCTAAGAAAACCGGGAATTCGAAGAGTTGGCCTTCAATTATTTTGAATTGATCGAAATCCACACAAGTAAATGTAGCCAAAAAAATAATAGAATTGGACTGTTATTTTGATGTACTATTTAGATATACATCTAATCTATGTACATACATATTGTATATTGACCTAGATATAGGCTTTCTCTATATAAAAGCCTATATTTGTATACAGTAAAACTTTCTATGAAAATCATTAATAGGATAATAAATACTATACAATACTAAATAGTATGGTAGAAAGAATTATATATAATTCTTTCTACCATACTATCTCGGCTCAGATACTACTATCTCAGATACTTATTATCTCAGGTACTTATGATTCCAGACAGATCATTTCATTTAAGACTTGGAGTTTGAATCCGTTTCTTTCATTTATTCAATCATTGATAAGAACTAATAAATCAAGTTTCAGTCAAATTAATCATTTTGACTGACTGTTTTTACGTAGATGATAAGTAAAAAGGCAGTAGGAACTAGAATGAACAGTGCAGTAGCAATAAATGCGAGAATATTGACTTCCATAATCTCATTGTTTTTTTACTTCGCAATAACTCGGGATCTAATCCCATAGAGATGAGAAATTTGATTCCTGTAAATTCAATGGGATGAATTGCATCCTGATGATACTAAATCGGATCAATATTATGAATAACAATATCTGATCTATCAAATCGATTCATCGTCGAGAATTGAATAGTATAACATAGGAAGATCTTTTATCCATACTAAATCCGAAATGGGATTCCTGATCCAATAAAGAATCCCATTGAATTTTCATCCTTTTCCGCTTTTTCTTTTCTTTAAATAACCCTACCGTCTTCCTTATATACTCCTCCTTCGTTATACTTATACATACAATTATGTACAAACAATTATGAGGTATTATATGACTGGTATTCTATGAATCACACACAGATCCAAAGAGTAGAAGTGCGATGGAAAAAGGACGGGTTAAGTATAAAAGATCTAATATAATTCCAACAAATTTAATAAAAAGAAACGTTGCTTGGTCTTTTCTTTTATTTGATTGGTATCTCTTTCTTCGATTGGGACTGGAAGGCATACATCAAAAATTCAGTGTACAATTTAAATGAGAACGAGATAGATTGTTTCCAATTAGTCATTGAGGATACACAAACAAAGTCGAAGCTAAAAAGGGTTGTCGTTTAACCTGACAAGTACTCTGTCGAGGTAATTATGTTAAGTTCATTATGTATCGTACAATAAACGAATACAATTTGCGTATGTACTCTCGGTAAAAATAGGAGCACTCTATTCTATTTCATTTATCAAGTCAAGAAAATAGAAAAAGAAAGTCAGACGAGTATCTCTTAAAATACTAAATATAGGGATACCACCGATTGTACGAATCTATATATGTTATGTCTCTCCCTTATCACTCGGCACTAGTGGAAGAAATGGAAATTACTGTATTTGTCTGATGGTAAATGCGAAATTAAAAACACAAAGAAATAAGGATCTCCACTGGGGATTAGATCTTGCTCCCTGTCTCCCTTTTTCACGGAAAATGGAGAAATTAATTTCTCCATTCATCTCATCGGACCGGATCCTAGTTCGGGACTGACGGGGCTCGAACCCGCAGCTTCCGCCTTGACAGGGCGGTGCTCTGACCAATTGAACTACAATCCCAGCGAGGTGTATGGTACACATATTCTTAATGGTTTCAGAAAAACATTTTCTTCGCCGCGTTGTAACAGAGACACGAATGATATACTAACTGATATCATATACACATAGATATGGACTATAGTGAAAGTGACACGGATTACTAGTAACCTGTGTTTTTTTATTGCCAAAAATTGATAATCAACCTTTCATTGAGAAAAAACGATTTTCCTTTCATAATCTTTGCTTTGATTAAGTATTATGAATCTAAATCGTTAGAAAGAAAAGATCAGAACGAATGATAAAAACATGGATAGAGAAACACAAATGGACTCTTTCTCTTTTATGGATCAGGCATTTTTGTTTCTGGGGGACAAATTGGTTATATCGTTGGTTATATCATATTCATGGAGCGGCGAATTTTTGGGCCGAGCTGGATTTGAACCAGCGTAGACATATCGCCAACGAATTTACAGTCCGTCCCCATTAACCGCTCGGGCATCGACCCAGAAAGAATTCCTTCTAGGCTTATTGATAATCCACGATCAACTTCCTTTCGTAGTACCCCCAGGGGAAGTCGAATCCCCGCTGCCTCCTTGAAAGAGAGATGTCCTGAACCACTAGACGATAGGGGCATATCCGCCCAACCGTCATCATACTATGATGATAGTATGAGTAGTTTTTTGGAATTGTCAATATAATCTAATGATATGACTAGATCTGAACACTCTTTTCTACTTTTATGTTATGATTCCATAGAATTTTGTTTTGGATTAGATGGTTCATGAATGAACCATCCCACGCTATTTTATATAGCGAAAGGAGGTACAGGACTCCGTCAGTTCAGGCAGTGATTGGTCCGACAGAACAGAAAAGGGGGTAGAACCCCACTTAATTTCTTTTCTTCAATTTTAACTCATTAATTTTAACTTAACTCATTGCTTCGTTCATTGTTCAGATAAAATATGCCTATCACTATCTCACATTAAGTCAGAAAATTCAAAAACGATAGAAATTTTCCCTTTTTCTTTTTTTTTTTTTTTTAGAATTCGGTTCAGGATACGAATACCCTCATCACATGATTCAAGAAAATCTATCGAATCCATGTCGATGTCAGATTGGTACATGTATCAATCATGAGATTCTTGTTTTGATGGGTCAGTAAAAGTAAACAAGCGGGGTCGGTCTTGAAACAATTCACTGCATTATTTTTTTTTTTGAAAAAAAAAAAATAATAATAATCAATTTGCCCACTTTTTACTTTTTGGGGTGGTAAATCAAATTGATTGCTCCTAAATGAACCCCTATGCATGTATGTATATATTATGTGCATATATGTATATATCATGTACATATATTATGCAGTAGACTCATAATGGAAAAAGGCTATAATTCATGAATCGAATAAAACGGGCCCTTTTAACTCAGTGGTAGAGTAACGCCATGGTAAGGCGTAAGTCATCGGTTCAAATCCGATAAGGGGCTTTTTCCACTAAACTAAAGTTTTCGTTTTTGTTTTTCGGTGGAAAATAGAGATATTCTTTTTATTTCTAAAAAGAAAAGGGTAACCACCATTATAATGACTTCTGATTATTACGAGTTATAGTTAAAAAGTTAAACATTATTCATTATTATTTATACTAATAATAATGAATAATTGTAGTTATTAGAACTAGTCTACTCTGTACTGACAAAGTAGTCCTCTTCATGTCTAATTATTCAAATTTTTGTTTTTGGACAGGAATATTCTAGAATATTCTAGATGTCCAATCGCTATTATGAATCGCCAAACCAAAGTATTCTTACTTCTCCATTGTTTTTATCAAACCCAGCATAAAATTATAAATCAATAAAAAGTAAGTGGACCTAACCCATTGAATGACGACTATATCGGCTATTCTGATATT